GCGCTAGGGAATTATCCAGTGGCCAAGCTCACTTCGCGGCAACGACATCCATCCAACGAGATGTGCTTCGGGAAATTGACCAGAGGTGATAACCGTCCGCAAACGTCTGCATGTACCCAGCTAGATTTAAGATATATGTATGGTTGAAGGGAGCTGACAGGGAGTCAACAAGGGAATATTGCACCCCCAATCTCGATCTACCACCGGTTTGATGTCGTGGTCTTTCCACTCATCTAAGTCAGCACCATAACCCAATTTTGATTATGTAAAAAGTTTTCCAGGTCAATAGGTTAAGCTATGATGGGTTCGTCGGGCTTTGATCCCATTCCGAAGCGTTCTGCTCATTGAGTTTTGTAATAAGGTTCCGGTCTTTGTTCGGTGAATCTCGAGGTCTTTCTGATGGCTGCGCTCAGCCTAATGTTATCTACGTTGACCCTTGTCCCGCAGCTGTGGAATTGTCTCCCTGTGCCCTTGAAAGCACTAGAGGAAAGGAGAAGCTATGAGGTGCTCCACGGGACTGCTTGATGAAGTCTTCGTCCTACATCCCAAACAAGAGGGTCAAGCTATGGCCATGCTAGCCTCACAAGTCCCTGTTCCGATCATGCCACTGCTCGAAGCTCTTCCCCGCCCACCACCCAAAAGTAGACGGCACGGCACACATCAGAGTCCGCCAGGGGCGAGCAGCAAAGCGAACGGAGTCAGGCCCAACCACTTCACCAGTCCGGAGTAGAGCAGCACTGCCCTAGTCCGTCCGAAGCAGTACCGTTAGCCTGATGCTATGGTCTCGGGGCAACAAGACAAGCCCGATTCGCCTCGCTTCGTTTCATGACAGGGTTGGCTCTCTGGAATGGTATGCCATCTTGCTGCTTTGGCATTGGCATAAGGTAGGTCTTTCTTAGAGGGCTGTTCTGCTCTGCTTTGCTCTGCTGTGGTGTCTGGTTGCGACGCGCCCGGGAACTAAGTGTCGGGATCGGTTTTTGAGCCTGATGATTGGGTTGGGGAACGTCTTCAGGGTTGTTTTCATAAATGTCTTCGAAATATTCCTACCGTCGTGACCCGAACACGCCCTTAGAGAAGGGTCGATTTTTTTTTAGGTCCTTGGAATTCAAATGAAAGTGATAGGGGGGCTTTCCTTGCTTTGCTTTCTCTGAAGAGGGGCTCGCTCTTTGAAGGGTCCTTCGGACTAAATATGCGACCACCGCTCTGTCGTACCTATAGGTACAGACTACTGCGGCAGATTCAAGCGCATGAGTTCAGAGGGATCAGTTGAACGTCTATAGATCGTGATCTGAATATAAAGTGGATTCCAGGGACAGCTGCTTTTCTTTTATAAACACAAGAAACGGTCTTGTGGACTTACAAAACGGATTGATAACTTGCCAGTACACGCGGAGCCTCCTCAATGAGATGAGGTACCTCATCTCATTTTTTAAGCTCAGCTGGTGGTGCCGCCCAGAGGCGATAGGGGGGACCAATGCGCGGTCTATGTGCGGAAGAAAGGCCTTTACCACTGCCTTCCGAATGAGCCATTCACCACGGAACGGAGCTTGGGAAACTTCAGAAAGAGCTGGCAAGGAGCTAGCAAGCTCAACATCCGGCTGCAGAAAGACACATCAGTTTGATAAAGCTCAAACTCTGCAAGGATGCGGGTGTCTGGACCAACAAGTAATAGAGCTACTTCATATTCAGACAATCATATAGCTCGAGAAACTGAGTTTAAAAAAAAATTATCCAAAGAGTCTGTCGTACCTGCCAATCAAACTGGCCCCCTTGAAGAGCTTATCAGTCTGCTTATGTTTTCGGCTATTTAAGAATGACTTAATTTTTCAGTGTACTCCTTGAAGACTCTGTGTGCCTCCAGGGTAAGTATGCTGTCCCAGTTGGCCCCGACTGCGATCATCTTCGACGCCTCCTCCGTGCCGAGGTTCAGTCGCACCATCGCCGGTTCTTGGTAATGCCATCTGTCCTTTTGCGCCTCATACGCCGGCTCCAATAATTGCTTGTCTAAAGACTAGATGCTGGTAATGCTGGGGCACGCCTTAAAGTAAAGTGCTCCTCCCCAGGTCTATCGTCGTCAACTATCGATGACCTGCCTGAAGTGTTCTTCCAGCGCTTCATAGTCTTTATCGTACACGAACCTCTGTCCACGAAGCCGGGTCCTTTTCCTCTGCTTTTTGTCGAATGAAGCCTGTAGCACTGGACTTGCTTAGCTTCTAAAAGCTATGAGGTTAGGATTGAGACTACGATCCCCAGTCTCTTAATCCCTTGCTTCTTACCTAGTAAATGCCTCTGAGAAAGGTTAATCAACATAATGAATTTATATTCTCCGGTCTGGGAAGAAGAATGAATAAATCCTGTGCTATCAAGAAGAGGAATATGAAAGTTATCCCATAATGTGCATATTAGGTAAAGAAGTTCCTTGCCTTACTAATATATGAATTCTTGCGCATTGTCTTCTTCAAAGTAAGGACTTTTTTTTTCCCACATCCAAACGATTTGGCCCGGAAGTCACTTCGCTGTTGTGGAATATATTATGAAGAAAGATCTGCAGCAAAGCAGAAGGGCAAAAGCAGAGAGGGGACGCGAAATTCCTTTTGCAGGAAATCTCATTGACAAAAGCAATTGCCTTCGCCCTTTCACTCGCCTAAGGGAATAGGCGCACTAGAATGGATAGAAAAAAAAAAGAAAAAGATAAGATTCAAAGTGAAAACTGCCTTTCTGAAGACTTCTATTGACATACTACTTAATGCCACTCCGCGGATTCTTACTCATGGGAATTTCATCCATGCCTCTTCAACGTCTTTCTTTCAAACCCGCTTTCGAAAGAATAGAATTGCTTTATCAAATCCATTCCATAGGACTTATACGATATGCCCTGAGGTAAGCATTCGCTCAGAAAGAAGACTAGCTATATGCCTAACAAGCGAAGACTACAATACAATTAGATCATGCTACTTCCAGTTGACTGACTTCCTTACTATTCAAAGCATCTCTCAATCAATGTATGAATAAAGAAAGAACGCATACTATTACCATTTCTCGGCCTGACGACTGCTTCCGATTGAGGAGTTGCGCAATACAGACTCTTGGGGGAAGATCGACTCAAGGTCGGGTCCCCACTAACGGAACAAAGACCGATTTTGAATAGGTAGGGGAAGATGACATGTAAGGGTAAGGGGGCATCCTCGCAGAGCTGGTAGCAAGTCCTAGAAGAGGGGCTACCAGCTGAGAGAAGTGGCTAGATTCGTTACAGAGGCCAAGCCCACTGCGGGACCCGATCCGACCCCAGAATCTAACCGCACCTCAGAGATAGAGGGAAGATCCATGTCACACTGGTAATCAGCCGCCACTAACTAGTTACCTTGAAAGCGGACGATTCTCTCTTCTTTGTCTAGTTCGTGAGAAGGATTTGCTGCTTTCTTAAATGCTTACGAAAAGCCTAAACCTTGCTTGAAGAAGTAGGAGTCGCCATCATGAATGGATTTCAGTTATAGCAATGACTCTTGCTATCAAGAAGAGGAAGAGAGGAGATCGAAATCGGAGGGAAGAAGAGAAGGGTTAGGTCAATCAGTTGACTTCCTTACTAAGCTTTCAACTAAGCTTTCAGGACTATGCTTCTAATCTACTAATCGGTAAGCATTCCTCCTGTTATCTATCTTTCTCGGGATTTTTGGCCTACATTACTTTTTCCTTCCTAGCCGTCCATTTCAATCGTGCAACTTGCATGAAACCCCGTCTTTTTGTCCTCAACTGCGGAGAGAAAGATTCCATTATCGATGGACACATCAAGTTGGTAATCACTCCTTGCTGCTTTCAAAGCTACACTTGCTTCCTTCCTTCATAAGCTAATAAGAGATTCTATTATTCTACACCGTAATTGCTCCTAGTTAGTTCTCTACCAGTTATGTCTTAGATGTTTGCTAAGCTCTTTATGAACGAAGTGAGACTCTGACGGTCGGGTAGAAGCATTAACTTTCTGTCTATTGGCCCGTTGAGGAGGTTAACGACTACAATGAGTGAGTAGCCCCCGCTAGGAGGAGAATCAGAGCTGCTTGGCATCCCTCGTGGTTGAATTCTTGAATTCGTGCTTTCATGCCTGATTGGAGCTCATTGGCTCAGCAGGAGGAGGAGGATCGAGAAGCTTGACTTACACAGAATTGTTGAAGAGCGAGGGGAGGGTCTTATCTATCTCTCTGCATTTAGTCGTGATCCTTAGGCTTAGACTTTACTCATTAAGTTTGTGTGCTGGGGAAGGATAGCAGGCAGAAAGACTGAGCTTAGGTGCGTCAAGCTCGTAGCATCTGAGAATAGTGCTTACTCTCCTGAAAGCTTAGTAAGGAGATTCACCCTTTGCCATGTATTGCAGTTGATTTCTCTTTTGATCTTAGTTACCGCCCCTTCAAAGCAGGCTATCTCCGACAAATCCGATCCGATGATCCCAGATCACACAAGGTGCGAAGCCTTGACTAATTCTGTAACATTGGGGCGTAGCGGATTGACTATTGGGATAACTTTCAGGGCTAAGACGATTACAAAGGGTTACTACAAGTGCTGTGATGAGATCTGTATTTCGGCTTGGTCGATCAAAGAGTCAGAGTCTCCTCTGTCTTAACAAAGACAGATTTGCCAATCCTCTTAGGAATCGATCTAGACTAGCTGCCATAAAGAGCTCAAGAGACTCGGATTAGTTCAAACGCTCGGGACCAAGGGGCGTAGCTGCTATTTCACCGGGAGTGAATCTAGCTAGGGCTATTTTCCACTACTAAGAATCTCCTGACCCAGGCGTAGATCGGAGATTGTCTAAATGGTAATAAGGAAGTGGCAGCAGTCCTCTCATATGAGAAAGAAGTTCTGCTTGTTCTCTCTTTTCCCGAGTCAGATTACATTCCAATCGTTATTTTAAATGTAAAGATTGGCTTGGTCGTCGTCACACCACTCGCTGATGCAGATCTGGGAGGCTGGGTCGGCTAGCATTGAATACGAATAAGCTCTTCTTTCATTCCTCTTGTTCAAATGCTTTCCCTTGGCTTCGGTGCCAGCTAGGACTGGTAGCATGCTTAATGGTAGCATGGTCTTCTCTTAGGGTTTCTCTTGGATTCGGAATGGGAGCTGCACGTTAGCACTTTACTTTCTGACTTTTCCGGCATAAGAGGTCTTGTCTCTTTACTGTCCCGGTCCTGTCTCTTTGCTGTTTTAGCGGAATAAGCAGTCTTGGTGCTTTGGGCGTGGCACTAGTCTGACTGTGCTTTCCTAGCCAAAGGCTATTCTTGATCTGATCTTGCTAGGAAGAAGGGCATCCAACAGACAGAGTGATGCTTCTGTCATATATTATGATAGTCTATTTTTTCATTTTTTAGGAATCCGTATAAATAGACTGTTTTGTTTGGCTTAGTGTTCATATAAAACTCTAAAAAGAGGTTGTTTTCTTGCAATTGAATCAAAAGGAACTCTTCTTACCTCAAAGGGAGTGCAGCCAGCCTATCCATCATAACATAATATAGGAAAGTACGCCCTCTCCCTTGTCAACTCCGAACGAATGCTTAGTTAGCCGTGAATGAGAACTCTTGTTGCTTGTTGGCAGGTAGCTCCATGTAAGGTTAGCTCGAAAGCGAGTTCTTACTCTTTGACCTGAGGGGAAGAAAGCTGTGATTACCTGGGGTGAGGTTGACCTTCTTTCTGCGGTACGGCTATTAGTCTTATTAGATAGCTGGGAATCTCTTCTTCCGCCTATTAGCGGTGTGACTGTGACTTTCTTCTTGAGAAGACTGCTTTCCTTCTATTCCGAAACCTAGAAAGAGAACTCCCAGCTCTGGAGCTGATTGAATGATTCTTGTTCACTGCTAAGGTTGGTTCTGTCGAAGGATCTACGGTACAACACATTTCTCCGCGTGGCAGCGCCATTAGAGAATTTAGAACCGGAAGCGGCCATCTATCAGTGGCACTGTCAAAGCAAAACCCTTCCTTAAAACCAATCAACCGATCTAAGGTAAGGGCGCAACTTGATCAAATCTATAGGGATCCGAGCTAAAATAACTCATCTACTTTAACTACTTATGGTAGGGATAGTTGAGTCTTTGCTTAATTTCATTTCCAATAGCTTTGATTCGTCTCTTTCCCGCTCCCTCAATCATCATACCCAACCTACAAAAAGAACCCTGATATTCATATTCAAACTGTTCCAAGGTGGCCAGTTTTGGACCTACCCAATGCTCAAAGCAATCAAGATCTTTATTGGCCGTCTTAGTCGGGTCAAGGGCATAAGGTACCTTCTCCCTCCACAGCACTGCCGACGAAAAGAAGGCTTCCTGTGCATGGTCTAAAGAGGTGCGGGTTTTGGTGCTATCACTTTCACTATAACTCTCTAACTGGTGATGGCGATTCCCGCCTTGAAAGCTGTCTTAGGACGGGCTTGAGAGCGGAGATTTTGATCTTTAAATTACACCTTGCCCCTCGCAACAAAACTTTTTTCGAGACCTTTCCTTCTTTTTTAACATCTAATTGTTAAGCCAGGCATCGAACCCTCCTCTCCAAGAAAACCTGGAAACTTTAACTAAAGAAAATGAAAGCATAGCTAGCTTTCTTGGTTGGTCCTTAAAACGAGAAAACTTTCTTTTCATAATGAACCGATACATCATCTAAGATGAATGCTTTTGTAACCAAGGACATAGTAGAGTAATCAATAGCTCGTTTGGATCTTTCAAAGGAAAGGTTCTTATTTTCTTATTTTATTTGTTGACTTCACTTAGCAAGCCCCTCCCTCTTTCATGATCGAATAGCTTCTACTCAACCTACAGAAACCTCATCGAAGATGCCTGTAAAAGCACCGACAAGAAGGCCAAGAATTCCTTCTATTACAGGGGGAAGGTGACCAGTTAAGGATGGATGGAAAAATTCCACTACCTCAGCAGCTACAGATACATCAGCATCACTTTCCTTGGATTGTTGAAAAGGGTATGGAAACATCTACCTGCACCTGCGTATGTCTCTGCCTCAGTGTCGGCTTACAGACCTCTTCCCTTCGGCCTTCATTCCCTCATTCCCTTTCGCTTCGTAAACTATGCTCGAGCTCTTCCCGAAGCCGAAAAAGGTTCTGTTCCTCATTCCCTCTCTCCTTCTCGTTCCTTTTATGTCACTCTCAGAAAGTAAGCTGTCGTACGAGCACAAAATCCTTCTCGGTTGAGCTACTTCGTTTCTCGAATCAAAACCTTTCTTAAGCATATAGCTAGCCTTCCCCTTCCTTATTATTTTCCCTTCGTGCAAGAGGGGCTCCTCACACAAGAATGCCTCAATTTGAGCTGCTTCCAGTCTTGCTCCCATTGGGTTGACTAGTCAGCATCCTGCGCCAGCAGTTATAGATCCTCCATGTACATCTAAGGGCTCCTGGCTCATGTTTTCAACATAGATCCTACTTCCACTCAGTAATGGGTAGAAGAAAGAACCAAAACCTTTTAGTCAAAGATAGGTTTTCTAAGCTTCGGTTAGAGCAAAGCCCAAAATGGAAAGATTCAGACTTTAATGGAGATTTATTTATATTTATAATTGAACAAAAGCGGCTTCGCTCCTCGGTTCAAGAAAGAAGAAGAAGTCGGATAGGAGGTCAAGAGGAGGAGATCGACTGGCAATAATTGGAGTTAGGTTCCGTCTTTGGCGTAGCCTTTCTTCGAACCTGTCTTTTAAGTGGTCAAGGCGGTATGTCGATCATTCTAATGAAAACATCTCCCCGATCCGATTTCGAATAGCTTTTATACCTCTGCAAGCTCTGTCAGGTAACCCGCTTATTAGAATGAATATATTCCCCTTCTACCTTCCAGGAGCTTACAGGCCCTTCCTTTAAAGGTACGCAAGGAATGGGTTAGGCGTCTGACATTCCCCGCAGGGTGAAAAGGCAAAGCAGTGCCTCTAGCAAGTCCAACGACCTTAGATCCCGTGTTGAGGAGGACTTTCAGCTCTCGTATCCCCAATACTATCTATATTAAAGGTGCTCCTGTGGTTACCATGTCTCTTTTAGGTAGCTGTTCCAAGATTGGTACTCTTCAGGGTGACATCCCGAAAGGGTTTTCTGTAAAGGCAACTCAGTTCCCCAGCCGATTAACATTAACAAAGGCAGGCGGATCGAAAGGTGTTAATCCCAGGGGAATGATCGTACAAAGGAGAGCAACTGTTGAGCAGTGGTATTCGTTCATCGAGGAGTTAGAAATGCCAATTCTGGTTTCCAAGAAGTTTGATCGAGGGAAAGCAAATGTTGTAGCTAAGCAGCTTGGCAAGCAGGAAAAACTAGCTTCTGATCCCTTCCCAGGAATGGTGCCTAAAGCCAATCAGTGGATCGTTCAAATAAGGTTTTCCCCATCACTAAGCCATCTCCATCTGTGGGCCTTTCATATACATATAAGTGTATGGGAGCCGATTGGCTTCCTTTAATTAGTGGTTTCCCTACTGCTGCTGTCCCGCTCAAAGAAAAGAAGAGCTGTTTCAGCCAAAGCTTTAAGCCCAGTTTCGGTTGTACCACGTTTTGGTTGTTAGTTCAGGGAGCCTACCTCTTCCTACGTCGAGGCTACTTCGCTGCCCCGATATCCCCTTCTTTTGTGGTTGAGGTTGGGCAAGCCAGCTATCCTTGCTACCTGTATGATCAAGGTTGTAATCCCCAATCCATGAATGGGCTTTAATCCCCAGCTTGAGAGTCAACCTTTTGAATGAATGTCCGATGGACTTCCTTTATTGTTCAATAAAAGAGAGAAGGACCACCAACTCTTCCTGAAAGCTTTGCTTTTTCTCTTCAACCTTGCTTCCGTCCTTTCTTTTTACTTGAGCTTCCGTTAGCCGGTCTTTCATAAAGAAAGAAAGAGTTGCTTAGTTTCCCTTTGGGAGCTGTCAAAAGGGATTTTCGATTCTCGAGTAACTTCCCTCGCGTATAACATAAAAAGGGTTGCTCAGGTATTCTGATAAGTGAGTTACTTCCCTGCCTGGTTGTAAAGACTAAGAAAAGAAGGGCTGCGTTCCCCAAGCTTTCTGGGTGTGTATGGGCTTTATGTGTTCTCCTGAAGCGATTGACTGTCATTGAGAATCCCCTGTCTATTCGAAAGCTATAAAGCCTACCTGTCTTTCCCCGCAAGAGCGATTCCTTTCTTTCCACTTGCTTGTTACCAGGAGGTTCTTTGGAATGGGTGAGAAATAGGTTGCTAACTGGGTGATATCCCCATGGTTCTCTACCTGAAAATCTCCCTATAGCTAGTGAGCATCTTTACTTTAAGTAGGTAAAAAGCCTCAATGAAAGGGGAATTGCCGCCCTCAAGGGAGAACTAAGATAGCGGTTGATTGTCTACGGTCTCGTTACAGGATGAAGCTACAGATAGAACAGATAGAGTAGAAGAGTCGGTGGGGCTTACCTCTCTTGTTGAACTAGAGTAGAGGGTGGGCAGAGAAATCCCTTTAAGAAAGAGCTTATTCCACCTCCTGCTCCTGGATCGGTAAGGGCTTCGGTTCCATCAATTCGATTAAGCTCGATAACTCGAAAAGCAGGATTACGATTCTAGTTTAGTTCATCTGATCTACGCTCTCAGGCACACCCACCAACGTAAGACAGGATCAAAGTCCAATAGAATAGTAGAATAGCTCGGGCATGAATAAAGATAGGAATCGACGAGACCTTTTCCTACTTCAAACAATTAGCGATCTCGAACCCCTGGTATTTCATTGAGGAGACAAGACAAATAGGGACCTAAAAACGCCCTGAGTGGGACGCCCCCTTCGGGCTGAGATGCTTTCCGGACATGCTATTCTTTTTATAGAAGACTTCGCTACACGGCTTAGCCGACCTTCCCGAGATAACTTCAAGACATACTTGGAGTATTATATTAATATCCTAAGTCGAGTTAGAGGCCAAATGCCCTACCAGATCAGTCTCGAAGAAATAGCATAAAAGGATGGCTACGGGATCCCACTCTGCCTTTCCAGGATGAACTTCCCTTCCTGCTTCTGTAGCACTGGAAGTGACCCGTGTTTGGATCTAGGATTGAATTCATCCAGCTTTCATTTAAAGTAAACTCTTTAAGATAAGGCTTTTTCCCCCGCCTAAGTTATGAATCTATTGCAATTGAAAACTCCCTCGCGACTGATTTGCCATCTGGATCGATTTGAGATATAGAGATGAGTGTCTTTCTAACGCTAACGATGCTAAGCTTAAGCTCTTTCCTTTAGCTTCAACTGGAATAGCTCTTCCAGCTTGTTCGTTGCACTCACCCTGACCTTCTCTTCTCCCAGAAACAAAGGAAAAAGCCTAACATTCGCTCCTTCACCCGCGAGGGATTCTCTTCATCGCTACACGACTTCATAAAAGAAGACCCCTTGATTTGACCCGCTCTATTGCCTTTGACTTTGTTACCGGCGTAGCCTATTATATTAATGTATCTCCGAGTGCTGGATAGATGGAAAAATGGGATGGGTAGAGTGAGTGCCCCCCTCCTTTCTATACGAACGAGACTTGAGCTGCTAATCCAAAATGGAATGGATGAAACTACCACTAACACTCTTTCAACTTCTTTTCACCAGGGTTCGAAAACTCCTAAATTTTCGAATAGATTCAAAGGGAGATTCATTCCTTCGATGGTACCGATAACAAGTCCAATTAATTTAAATCAATTGTCAATCAATCGAAATCGAGTGGGTAGATCGGGTGAGGGAACCGCAAGGTTGAAAATAACGATCTAAGCGAGTCAAGAAGGTAACGAACAAGGAATGGTATGCGAATCGCTGAGTTGTACGACTCTGGAGCTTAGAAGGAGCGACAAAGGTTGAGTTGAGGAACGAATCCAGTATCTTCAGAAGTTGGCTTGGAAAGTAGTCTCCCAGGTGAGAGAACTGCGGAGGAGAATAAGATGATAGCCTTCAACGGACTCAAAGGACTACCAAGAAATGCAAAGATCGTAAGCAGGAGCCTAGCCCTTCGCAGGTGAAGGATGTCCTTCTTCCCGTTCTTTCGTCACCCTGGCCGTCAATCGTGCATTGCTATCCAGTCTCTGTCCTAATCCCTACTATCTGGCCAAAAGCCAATCATCAATATCCACATCCCCCTCCAAACCCCCCTTGAAAGGTCTAGCCTTTCTCTCTCTATCTTACAGCAGTACCGAAAGGATGAAAAAGCTTTGAAAGCTATTTTCTTTTCACATCCAGATCGGAAGAAAGATGGAGGAGGTCTTTCTACGAGACCGAGCTCTCTCTAGTCAACTATAGCTTCTTATTAGAATAGCTGACTCTCACCCCTTTCCGCTTAAGATTCATCTCGTAAAGCAATCACTGAAAAACTAAGGCTGAGGAACGATGCCTTATCTATGATGGGGACAATGAAGAGTCCACTGGCATCTGGAGCAGTATATGTAACTTCAAGGTATGCCACTAGACCAGGTGCTCGTTATAAAGGCTACGAACAGCGGGCTATAGCTTTGTTGGAATTGATTCTGATCGAGGTAGTCTATGGGATGCATCTAAATCCACGTATGGAACCACAATCTCTGCTGCTAGCTTTGCACTCGGAGGATCTGAAAATGGCTCCTGATCTTGAGCTCGCTTTTCTTGGCCTCAGGCTTGGCTTGGCTTCTTCTTGTAGTCCTTGCCTTTTCGAGACTTTAGGCCCTTGCCCTTGGCCTGGTCTCGACTCCCCCTGGCTAAGTACTTTCAATCTAGCAGGCTAGCTGCCTGTTTCGCCCCTAAGTCTTGGACATTTTGGCGTAGGTTGGGGCCCCTTCAAAAAATCGAAGAGCCGGTCCTCTTCCGTCATATCCAAAATTTCCAGGGAGAACCACGAAAGATGGCCTTCACATACTCGCGTATGGGACCAGTTTGCTTCAGGCTCATCAACATGTCGGACCACAACCGGGCGGGAACCCTCCATTCTGCCTGAAACTCGTCCTCAAAATGGATCTAATTGCACTTCACGCTCCGCGTTCTTTACGTCTTTTGGTCTGCCACCAGAACTTGGCTGAACCATCAAGATACATGGCAGCCGTATTCACCGACGCCTCCTCGGACTACGTCCGACAAGCCGCTCCATATCCCAAAAGTCTTCGATCCTTAGCATCTCGGGTGCCAACGAATGCCTTTGGTTTCGCTTGATTCGAACTATCTCCGTCGAGCCTCTTCGACGGCACTAGCCTACGGCTTCTTCCCACTAGCCATGGCTTGGCCTAACCTTTGGCTCTGATACCACTTGTCACGGCGCTAAGTCCTTCAAGCCCACAAACCGCGGCACCCTGCTCTGCTAACGGTCCGCTGTAGCAAAGTAAGCTGAAAAAAAAAAGCCCTTTCTTTATTAGTCTTTATTAGTAAAGCCTAAATGTAAACGTCCTTATTGAAAACGAAAGCCCTAACGAGCAAGAAAAGGCCCCTTACTATAGATAGGCTAACGCGCCTTTACTAATATAATGTATAATGGCCCTTCTTTATCAAAGTAAAGAAACCTTTCGAGCTGTAGCTTTACAACGATAGGGCTTAGATAGGGCCCTTCATTCTTATTAGTAAGATAGGTTGCTTGAGCGCATTAATATCATATATCAAAAAGAAGGTATCGATAAAGGGGCGTTAGCGCTTTAGTTTGATTGCATAGGAATTCTTTTAAGAATTGCCCTCTTTATCTCTTATATCTGCTTTTTTTTAAAAACAGATATAAGATTGCAAATGCTTGGATTCCCCTCTTCTATACGCAATTCCACCATGGAATTTAATAAGGCATGATCCATGTTATCAAAGCACCCTACTATATCCGTTTTGTTTTAATAAGTCGATCAATCTTTTCCCATCCTTCGACATACATGAGCGAAGAAGGTTAGTGCCCTTTCTCTTTTCGAAAGCCATGAGAATAAGTAAAAAATAGATTCTCAAATATGACATTCAAAAGCAAGGAGAGAGCATCCATGATAATAATATCTTCCTTATATGGTTGTGTGATTTGGCGAATCTTTCCTGGCTTAGGAATAAAATAAAAGATCGATCTTTTTCATAGAAAAAAAGAAAAAGAAGAATGCCTTTGAATCTCCGCGACTTTTTTCTTCCTAAAAAGCCAATGTTCTTTTTCGTAGAAATTCATTCTATTGATTGTGTTTTGAGTTTTCACTGTGACTCTTTTTCGTATACAAACATATATAAAGCGAACCCCTCCTCCGCCTATGACGGAGGAGTTCTTTCCTCTCTTCTGAAGTGGCGAGGCCAAAATCCCGGAAAAAAAAAAGAAACTACGCTGAAAGTAGGGATTAGGGGTAGCTTCCTTGTCGACCAAGGAAAGCGGGTCAGTTGATTGGCAAGCCGACTGATAGTGTCCCGAAGCGCCCAACGAATCGTGGATCGCCAAATGCTTAACACATGCATTGCCCAAATCTCGTTCCTCACCAACATGCTTAAAACCATGACTCGGGGGACAGAACCCGCTCCTCGAGAAAGCATGAAGCTTGCTGGCTGAACCAAGCCCTCCCACTAACAATCCAACAATTCTTGGTTCAGGTGGGGAGGACGGTCGTCTCCCCCAGCATCCCGAGTACCCCCACCTCGGCAGCATGCCCCCCAAGAAAGAAAACCACCCTCTCAATAGGCTAGTATTAGTAGAATGATAATGGGTATAGTCTAAAATACAAACTATTCTTATACTGTGTTGTTAATTGCCTATATTTTAATTGGCTATCCTAAGGGTATAGGGTAGGGCTAACTCGCATTAATGGGGGATTAATGGGTATAATCTCTTTTATTTTTATAGTTTTTCTTTTATCTTTCTTCTTGTGTTAATTTATACTTTTAGTTAGTTTGGTAGTTAGTTTTCTCTCTTTCTCTCTTTATCTTGACGCCAGTATATCTCTTGCGCGCTTTCGTGCTCCACCTGGTTAAGAACTTAGTTATTCCCTTTATATTTTCTATTTTTTTAGTATCTTTAGGTTTCGCCTCTTTATAATGCTTCTTTAGAAATTGGTTTGATTCTGTAGACCCTAGGTGATGGGATGGAGTAACCATAAAGGGGAAGAGGTTGGGGATGGGTTCCGATCGAAGAAGAGGTGCGATATCGATATAAGGGGTCACTCATGACATATAGGTGCTTGATGGGGTGCCTGGACAGGGGAAAGGAATGAATATCGGACCCTACTGACGTTCAACCGACGGACCGGGCCTAGTGGTGCTTGCGGCTTTTCTTTTCCTATTTCGGCTTGGATTGAAAATACTAAACAGGAAAGGAAAACTGTCCAGCCTTTCAAGCCCTACTAAGTCAAAGGGGGTGTGTTGTTGGCTGCTTCAACCCCACTTCTGCTCAACATCGATCCTCTCACATACTTCCTCAAGCGGCGGAACACTCAATGCCCAAGCAGTTACACGTTGTTGATTTCATACTCCTCCGGTAGAGCCAACAACCATTCAGTGAATTGTCTTGTGTTACTGCGTTTCAAGACGTTCACTGAATCCTTCACGATGTTTTGGTGGCAGGTACTAGTACATCGAAGCCTTAGAGAGCCACAGGACCCCAGACAAAACAAAAACGCCGTTACGAAGCGCCATCAGCCCAGGTCAGGCGACCCGAAAGGACCAGACATAAACCACCCGCTAAAGCAAACGGTAAATAAGACAAGCGGTAAAGCTGACAGGATACAGGATGGATTTGTCCAGGGTGTGTGAACCTCCTTATATATTCAGCCACATGACATGTTTTCAAGCGGGTGTGAAAGGATTTTTTGGCCTCGGTCATTCTGAAATGAAATCTCGATTTTATCAATCATTCCATTTCAGAATCGAGGCTCCAGTATAAGGCCCCGTGATTCCCCAAACCAGCTCCTGCCCTACCCGGCGGAACCGGCCGGGGGTATTCCGCATGGGCGGGAAGAGCTGCTGAAGGGTTGCTTCACCAAAGGCAAAGGTGATCACACACCGACCCCGGCAATCACTGGCTACAACGTAATGCTACAATCGATGGAATTTTGATTGATTCTATTCAGGAAAAACCTGAAGCCCCACCCGCCTTTTCTATTTTTATTTTTC